GTATCCACTTCAAGGGAAACTTGTCTCAAACTACCTATAGGGGGTAGGGGTCGGGTTATTGATGTGAGATGGATCCAGAAAGGGGGAGGGTCCAGTTATAATCCAGAAACTATTCGTGTATATATTTTACAGAAACGTGAAATCAAAGTGGGTGATAAGGTAGCTGGAAGACATGGGAATAAAGGTATTATTTCCAAAATTTTACCTAGACAAGATATGCCTTATTTGCAAGATGGAAGACCTATTGATATGGTTTTCAATCCATTAGGAGTGCCCTCACGAATGAATGTAGGACAGATATTTGAATGCTCGCTCGGATTAGCAGGGGATCTGCTAGATAGACATTATCGAATAGCACCTTTTGATGAGAGATATGAACAAGAGGCTTCGAGAAAACTAGTGTTTTCTGAATTATATGAAGCTAGTAAGCAAACAGCGAATCCATGGGTCTTTGAACCGGAGTATCCTGGAAAAAGCGGAATATTTGATGGAAGAACGGGAGATCCTTTTGAACAACCTGTTTTAATAGGAAAGCCTTATATCTTGAAATTAATTCATCAAGTTGATGATAAAATACACGCGCGTTCCAGTGGACATTATGCACTTGTTACACAACAACCCCTTAGAGGACGGGCTAAGCAAGGTGGACAACGGGTAGGAGAAATGGAGGTTTGGGCTCTAGAGGGATTTGGCGTTGCTCATATTTTACAAGAGATGCTTACTTATAAATCGGATCATATTCGAGCTCGTCAAGAAGTCCTTGGTACTACGATGATTGGCGGAACAATACCTAGACCTGAGGATGCTCCAGAATCTTTTCGATTGCTCGTTCGAGAACTACGATCTTTGGCTCTGGAACTGAATCATTGCCTTGTATCTGATAAAAATTTTCAGATTAAAAGAAAGGAAGCTTAATCGAAACGAATCGGAATTTTTATTCTATGATCGATCGGTATAAACATCAACAACTCCGAATTGAATCAGTTTCGCCTCAAAAGATAAGTGCTTGGGCTAACAAAATCCTTCCTAATGGAGAGATAGTTGGAGAGGTAACAAAACCCTATACTTTTCATTATAAAACCAATAAACCCGAAAAGGATGGATTGTTTTGTGAAAGAATTTTTGGTCCTATAAAAAGTGGAATTTGTGCTTGTGGAAATTATCGAGTAATCAGAGATGAAAAAGAGGACCAGAAATTTTGTGAACAATGCGGAGTTGAATTTGCGGATTCTCGTATTCGAAGATATCAAATGGGATATATCAAACTGGCTTGTCCAGTAACCCATGTGTGGTATTTGAAACGTCTTCCTAGTTATATCGCAAATCTTTTAGATAAACCTCTTAAAGAATTGGAAGGCCTTGTATACTGCGATGTGTGATTTGATCGAAATTCGAATTTTACAGATTCAAAATGATAAACTGTCTTCCCATTTATTGGGATGCCCCCAATCTGACATGTCTCGTGAAAGGAGTAACGTGAAGCTCAGAATTATGGGTGTATAAAATATTACCAAAAAAAGAGCGGGGGGTTGGTCTATGGTCGATTCAGTAGTCAAAAACTAGTAATTTTGAGTTGTACCTCGTGAAAAAAGACTTCCTTAATTTGTGAAATTGAATTCTGTTTCATTAAATTCTGTTTCTAAGTAGGTAAATATGCATGGTTGCAGGAGTCTATCCATCGCATATAGGCTTTAAGAACATCTTAACATAATCGTCGAGGCGATGTCAGGACCTAAAAGATCGAATCGAATAGAAGGGTACATGGACAAGTAAATCCCTTTTGAATTACAACCCTTAAGGGGATTCCGCGTTCGAGGGGAAGTAGACTACTCAATAATTTCCTATTTCATTTATTTATATGATATGGAAATAGTATCATTTATTTTGAATTAAATAAAAAATTCAAAAAATAGAAAAAAAAAATAAGAATGAATCAATGAAATGTTGCTTGGTCTTTACTACTAACTTGAGTAAGGAGTAGATTCTAGGAGATTTTTCAAGAATTCGAAAGTCAAAACCGCTTTTTTTATTTGGTTCTAACTACTTGAGCCGGACGAAAAGAAACTTTCACGTCCGATTTTAAAGGGGGGAGGATCCTATCCCAATTTTTCTTTTGCTAGGCCTATAGCTAAAAAACCTACTTTCTTACGATTACGAGGGTTATTCGAATATGAAATACAATCCTGGAAATACAGCATCCCAGTTTTTTTTACTACTCAGGGCTTCGATAGATTTCGAAATCGAGAAATTTGTACTGGAGCGGGTGCGATACGAGAACAATTAGCCGATATAGATTTACGAAGTATTATAGATTATTCATTAGTAGAATGGAAGGAATTAGGCGAAGAAAGAACCACGGGTAATGAATGGGAAGATCGCAAAATTGGAAGAAGAAAGGATTTTTTGGTTAGACGCATAGAATTAGCTAAACACTTTATTCGAACAAATATCGAACCCGAATGGATGGTTTTATGTTTACTACCAGTTCTTCCTCCTGAATTACGACCCATCATTCAGATAGATGGGGGTAAGCTAATGAGCTCGGATATTAATGAACTCTATAGAAGAGTCATCTATCGAAACAATACGCTTACCGATCTATTAACAACAAATAGATCTACACCGGGGGAATTAGTAATGTGTCAAGAGAAATTGGTACAAGAAGCCGTAGATACGCTTCTTGATAATGGAATTCGCGGACAGCCAATCAGGGATGGTCATAATAAGGTTTACAAGTCGTTCTCTGATGTAATTGAAGGAAAAGAGGGAAGATTTCGTGAGACTATGCTTGGCAAACGGGTTGATTATTCGGGTCGTTCTGTCATTGTTGTAGGACCCTCACTTCCACTACATCGATGTGGATTGCCTCGGGAAATAGCAATAGAGCTTTTCCAGACATTTGTAATTCGGGGACTAATTAGACAACATCTTGCTTCGAACATAGGAGTTGCTAAGAGTCAAATTCGGGAAAAAGATACAATTGTATGGGAAATATTGCAGGAAGTTATGCAGGGGCACCCCGTATTGCTGAATAGAGCACCCACTTTGCATAGATTAGGCATACAAGCATTTCAACCCATTTTAGTCGAAGGACGTGCTATTTGTTTACATCCATTAGTTTGTAAGGGATTCAATGCGGACTTTGATGGGGATCAAATGGCTGTTCATGTACCGTTATCTTTGGAGGCTCAAGCAGAGGCCCGTTTACTTATGTTTTCGCATATGAATCTCTTGTCTCCAGCTATTGGGGATCCTATTTCCGTACCAACCCAAGATATGCTTATTGGTCTATATGTATTAACCATTGGTAATCGCCGAGGTATTTGTAGAAATAGGTATAATCCATGGAATCGAAGAAAGTATCAAAATGAAAGAATTGATGATAATAATCATCAGTCTAAGAAACAAAAAGAACCTTTTTTTTGTAATTCCTATGATGCAATTGGAGCTTATCGACAGAAAAGACTCAATTTAGATAGTCCTTTTTGGCTCCGCTGGCGGCTCGCTCAACGCATTATTGCTTCAAGAGAAGTTCCCATCGAGATTCACTATGAATCTGGGGGTACTTGTCAGGAGATTTATGAACACTCTTTTTTAGTAAGAAGTGTAAAAAAAGAAATTCTTTGTATATACATTCGAACAACTATTGGTCATATTTCTCTTTTTCGAGAAATCGAAGAAGCTCTACAAGGGTTTTGTCGAGCCTGCTCGTATGGTCACTAATCATATGGCATCTCAATTAAGTGATTTTTGGACACTGGCGTGAATTTTGATCTCTCTGTTTCTACTAGGACTCTACTTCCTCTGAATTTCTATCCGAATTAATATCGAGAAAGGGAAGTTTTCAAATCATTGACTCAAACTCATTGTCGAATCCCAATCAGCAGAATATGGAGGTACTTATGGCAGAACGAGTCAATCTAGTCTTTCACAATAAAGTAATAGACGGAACTGCCATTAAAAAACTTATTAGCAGATTAATAGATCACTTCGGAATGGCATATACATCACACATTCTGGATCAAGTAAAAACTCTGGGTTTCCAGCAAGCCACTGCTACATCCATTTCATTAGGGATTGATGATCTTTTAACGATCCCTTCTAAGGGATGGTTAGTACAAGATGCTGAAGAACATAGTTTAATTTTAGAACAACACCATCATTATGGGAATGTGCACGCAGTAGAAAAATTACGCCAATCTATTGAGGTGTGGTATGCTACAAGTGAATATTTGCGACAAGAAATGAATCCTAATTTTAGGATGACAGATTCACTTAATCCAGTCCATATAATGTCTTTTTCGGGAGCTAGAGGAAATGCATCTCAAGTGCACCAATTAGTAGGTATGAGAGGATTAATGTCGGATCCTCAAGGACAAATGATTGATTTGCCTATTCAAAGTAATTTACGCGAAGGGCTGTCTTTAACAGAATATATCATTTCTTGCTACGGAGCCCGAAAAGGGGTTGTGGATACTGCTGTACGAACCTCAGATGCGGGATATCTTACGCGACGACTTGTTGAAGTAGTTCAACACATTGTTGTACGTAGAACAGATTGTGGAACCGCCCGAGGGGTTGCCGTAAGTCCTAGAAATGGGATGATGCCCGAGCCCGAAAGAATTTTTATTCAAACATTAATTGGTCGTGTATTAGCAGAGGATATATATATGAGCTCACGGTGCATCGCCAGCCGAAATCAAGATATTGGATTTGGGCTTGTCAATCGATTCATAACCTTTCAAACACAACCAATATTTATTCGAACCCCTTTTACTTGTAGGAGTACATCTTGGATCTGTCGATTATGTTACGGTAGGAGTCCCACTCATGGCGACCTGGTCGAGTTGGGAGAAGCTGTAGGTATTATTGCGGGTCAATCCATTGGAGAACCGGGGACTCAACTAACATTAAGAACTTTTCATACTGGAGGAGTCTTCACAGGTGGTACTGCAGAACATGTACGAACCCCGTCGAATGGAAAAATCCAATTTAATGAAGATTTCGTTCATCCCACGCGTACGCGTCACGGGCATCCTGCTTTTATATGTTCTATAGCCTTATATGTCACTATTGAGAGTGAGGATATTCTACATAATGTAACTATTCCACCTAAAAGTTTTCTTTTGGTTCAAAATAATCAATATGTAGAAGCAGAACAAGTAATTGCTGAGATTCGCGAGGTACCATACACTTTGAATTTGAAAGAGAGAGTTCGAAAACATATTTATTCTGACTCAGAGGGAGAAATGCACTGGAGTAATGATGTGTACCACGCATCTACATTTACATATAGTAATGTTCATCTTTTACCAAAAACAAGTCATTTATGGATATTATCAGGAGGTTCGTGGAGATCCAGTGCAGTCCCCTTTTCACTGCACAAGGATCAAGATCAAATGAATATTTCTTCCCTTTCTGTAGAACGAGGGTCAATTTCGACTCTCTCAGTGACTAATGATCCACTAAGATCCAAATTACTTCGTTCATATTTTTCTGGTAAAAAAAAAGAAGACAAGATTCCTAATTATTCAGAACCTGTCCATTGGAATCTCATATACCCGGCGATTTTACACGGGAATTCTCATTTATTGGGAAAAAGGCGAGGAAATAGATTTCTCGTTCCAATCCAATCGATTCAAGAACGAAAGAAAGAGTTAATGCCTCATTCAGGTATCTCGATTGAACTACCAATAAATGGTATTTTCCGTAGAAAAAATAGTATTTTTGCTTATTTCGACGATCCTCGATACAGAAGAAAGAGTTCGGGAATTACTAAATATGGTACTCTAGGCGTGCATTCAATCGTTAAAAAAGAGGATTTTATTGAGTCTCGACCAATAAAAGAATTGAAGTCAAAATACCAAATGAAACTAGATCTATTTTTTTTCATTCCCGAAGAAGTGCATATTTTACCTGAATCTTCTTTGATAATGATACGAAATAATAGTCTCATTGGAATAGATACACGAATTGCTTTCAATATAAATACAAGAAGCTACGTGGGCGGATTAGTCCGAATGGAGAGAAAAAAAAAGAGAATTGAACTGAAAATCTTTTCAGGAGATATTCATTTTCCTGGGGAGACCGATAAGATATCCCGACACAGTGGGATCTTGATACCTCCAGGAAAAGGAAACATCGATTTTAAGGACTCCAAAAAATGGAAAAATTGGATCTATGTCCAACGGATCACATCTACTAAGAAAAAGTATTTTGTTTTAGTTCGCCCCGTAGTGACATATGAGATATCAGATGGTCTAAATTTACCAACACTCTTCCCTCCGGATTTTTTACAAGAAAAGGATAATATGCAACTTAGAGTTGTCAATTATATTGTTTATGGAAATGCCAAACCCATTCAAGGAATTTCTGATACAAGTATTCAATTAATTCGGACTTGTTTAATTTTGAATTGGAACCAAGACATAAAAAGTTCTTCTATCAAGGAGGCCCGTACTTCTTTTATTGAAGTAAGTACAAATGGTCTGGTTCGAGCTTTCCTAAGAATCGACTTAGTCAAATCCGCTATTTTGTATCGCAGAAAAAGGAATGATCTCTCAGGTTCAGGATTAATTTCCGATAATGTATCAGATCATACCAACATCAATCCTTTTTATTCCATTTATTCAAAGAGAAAAATGAAACAATCACTTAACCACCAAAATCACGGAACTATTCGCGCATTGTTCAATAACAATAAGGAATATGCTTCCTTGATAATTTTATCATCATCTAATTGTTTCCGAATGGACCTATTCAACGATATAAAATATCCCAATGTGAAAAAAGAATTCATTTCAACCGATTCTATAATTAAAATTAGGAATTCGATCGGACCGTTAGGAGCGGTCCTTAATTTTTTGAATTTTTATTCCTTTTATTATTTACTAACTCATAATCCGATCTTGATAACTAAATATCTTCAACTTGAAAATTTAAAACGGACTTTTCAAGTGCTTAAATATTATTTAATGGATGAAAATAGGATAATTTCAAATCGTGATCCGTACAGTAAGATCGTTTTCAATTTATTCAATTTGAATTGGGATTTTCGCCATCAAAGTTATTGTCCTAATTATTGGGAAGAAAGACCCACAATAATTAGTCTCGGTCAATTTATTTGTCAAAATGGATATATAGCCAAAAAAGGACCCCCCTTAAAATCGGGTCAAGTTTTGCTTGTTCAAGTTGACTCTGTAGTAATAAGATTGTCTAAACCTTATTTGGCCACTCCGGGAGCAACTGTTCATGGACATTATGGAGAAATCTTTTACGAAGGAGATACATTAGTTACATTTATATATGAAAAATCGAGATCCGGTGATATAACGCAAGGTCTTCCAAAAGTGGAACAGGTCTTAGAAGTGCGTTCAATTGGTTCAATATCAATGAACCTAGAAAAAAGAATTGAGGGTTGGAACGAGCATATAACAAAAATTCTTGGAATTCCTTGGGGATTCTTGATTGGGACTGAGCTGACTATAGTGCAAAGTCGTATATCGTTGGTTAATAAGATACAAAAGGTTTATCGATCCCAAGGGGTGCAAATTCATAATAGGCACATAGAGATTATTGTACGCCAAATAACATCAAAAGTGTTGGTTTCCGAGGATGGAATGTCTAATGTTTTTTTACCTGGAGAACTAATTGGATTGTTGCGAGCGGAACGAACAGGGCGCGCTTTAGAAGAATCGATCTGTTACCGCGTTATCCTATTGGGAATAACAAGAGCATCTTTGAATACTCAAAGTTTCATATCGGAAGCGAGTTTTCAAGAAACTGCTCGAGTTTTAGCCAAAGCAGCTCTTCGTGGTCGTATCGATTGGTTGAAAGGCCTAAAAGAGAACGTTGTTATAGGCGGGATGATCCCCGTTGGGACCGGATTTAAAAGATTACTGCGGCAACATAAGAATAAGAGCATTCCTTTGAAAAGTAAAAAAAAGAGTTTTTTCGAGGGGGAAATACGAGATATTTTGTTCCACCACGCAGGCTTATTTGATTCTTGCCGTTCAAAAGAATTTCCATGATACACCTGAGGAATCATTTAGATCATATATCATTTAATGATTCCTAAAAAAAGTGTATTCATACTTACTTTCTTTCGTTTTGGAATTCAATTTCCATTTGAAAAACTCTTTATATATGGTCATTTGAGGGGGTAATGGAAATCCAGATAATAATGAATAGAGGTTAGCGGTTTGGATTGTGTATTGACATCGATACGTCCAATCCACGGTAGAAGAAAAGGTTCCGTCGGAACAATTATTTAGTTCAAGACAACCTCGTCACTTTTTTTTAAACAAAAAAGAAAGAGGAAGTGTGGGAAGAAATGACAAGAAGATATTGGAACATAAATTTGGAAGAGATGATGGAAGCAGGAGTTCATTTTGGTCATGGTACTAGGAAATGGAATCCGAGGATGTCGCCTTATATTTCTACCAAGCGTAAAGGCATTCATATCACAAATCTTACTAAAACCGCTCGTTTTTTATCAGAAGCTTGTGATTTAGTTTTTGATGCAGCAAGTAAGGGAAAAGAGTTTTTAATTGTTGGTACAAAAACTAAAGCAGCCGATTCAGTAGCGCGGGCTGCAATAAGGGCTCGGTGTCATTATGTTAATAAAAAATGGCTCGGTGGGATGTTAACCAATTGGTCCACTACAGAAACTAGACTTCATAAGTTCAGGGACTTGAGAATCGAACAAAAGACGGGGAAATTCTACTGTCTTCCAAAAAAAAGAGACGCAGCTATGTTCAAGAGACAATTATCCCACTTGCAAACATATCTGGGCGGGATTAAATATATGACGGGGTTACCCGATATTGTAATTATCGTTGATCAGCAAGAAGAATATACAGCTCTTCGAGAATGTATCACTTTGGGAATTCCAACAATTTGCTTAATCGATACAAATTGTGATCCCGACCTTGCAGATATTTCAATTCCAGCAAATGATGACGCTATAGCTTCAATCCGATTAATTCTTAACAAATTAGTATTCGCAATTTGGGAGGGTCGTTCTAGCTATATACGAAATACGTAATTAATAATAAGATAGAAATTTTTTTTTTGAACTCCAGAAATTGATGGAATCGGTTACTATTCTTGAATTTGATTATATATTTGATTATATAAATGAGATAAAAATGAGTGGGGATATTATGTTATTAGTTCGTATCAAAAAATTCAAATAAGCAAGTCGAAAAAGAGATGGTTGAATTAAAATAATTTCCTGGAATTTCCATTTTTGTCAGAGGGTAATATGAATGTTCTATCATGTTCCACCAACACACTAAAAGTGTTATACGAAATATCGGGTGTAGAAGTAGGCCAACATTTCTATTGGCAAATAGGAGGTTTTCAAGTCCATGGCCAAGTACTTATTACTTCTTGGTTTGTAATTGCTATCTTATTAGTTTCAGCTAGTATAGCTGTTCGGAATCCACAAACCATTCCGAATGACGGGCAGAATTTCTTCGAATATGTCCTTGAATTCATTCGAGACGTGAGCAAAACCCAGATTGGAGAAGAATATGGTCCATGGGTTCCTTTTATAGGAACTATGTTCCTATTTATTTTTGTTTGTAATTGGTCAGGGGCTCTTTTACCATGGAAAATCATACAGTTACCCCATGGAGAGTTAGCCGCACCCACGAATGATATAAATACTACTGTTGCTTTAGCTTTACTCACCTCAGTAGCCTATTTCTATGCGGGTCTTAGCAAAAAAGGATTAGGTTATTTCAGTAAATACATTCAACCTACTCCAATCCTTTTACCCATTAACATCTTGGAAGATTTTACAAAACCTTTATCGCTTAGTTTTCGACTTTTCGGAAATATCTTAGCCGATGAATTAGTAGTTGTTGTTCTTGTTTCTTTAGTACCTTCAGTAGTTCCTATACCTGTCATGTTCCTTGGATTATTTACAAGTGGTATTCAAGCTCTTATTTTTGCAACGTTAGCCGCCGCTTATATAGGAGAATCCATGGAGGGTCATCATTGACTTCACTTCCAAATAGTTGTTTTTTGAATTTAGACCAAAATAATAGCGGAACTCAAGATAATCTACTTAGGGAACATCAAAATAGATAACTAATAAGGGATAACTAATAAGGCAGTTATAATATACCGTAATAGGAAAAAAGATTCCACTAAAATATTTAGTGGGGATTCTAAAAAAAACGAAAGAGATCGAAAGGATCGGTTTCCTAAAATGAATGTCCTGTTAATAAACAAGAAGAATAAAAAATTAAGAAAGAAAATAGAAAAAAATGCTAATGAAAATTTCTATGAAATGATTCGCCTTAACCAATTTTTCTATGTAAATTCGATCCATGCGGAATAATCATAAAGAAAGAGAAGAATTAAAAAACGCGATTCAAAAAAAGAAATTAGCCAGTTCAAAATTGTGTATCTTGAATGCCTAGAATCCAACTATTATCGAATTCAGCTAGGGAGTCTTTCCCGTTCAAAAAGAATTCTAATGGATCTAAGATCCAAATAAGTTGGTTTACATTCTGGAAGAAACACATGTATATGGGATATTAGATATTGAATAGTTATATATGACCTAAAAAATATCTAATACCCTAATACTATGAATTTCAATAGGGATTCCAATAGACGTCTTTTGTTTTGGATTCCTAAGAATCCAACTTCAAAAAGCGATAGAGAATCGGTTCTGATGATTCAATAATATTATTCTATTACTTCAATTTGGAGTTTTTAGTTACTATGTTTGGATGAAACTGAGTGATGGAATAATTCATCTATAATTCATTGAATGATTGTATCATTAACCATTTTTTTTTTTTGTGAGGAACTTAACTTATCATGAATCCACTGATTTCTGCCGCTTCCGTTATTGCTGCTGGGTTAGCTGTCGGACTTGCTTCTATTGGACCTGGGGTTGGCCAAGGGACTGCTGCGGGCCAAGCTGTAGAGGGGATCGCAAGACAGCCCGAGGCGGAGGGAAAAATACGAGGTACTTTATTGCTTAGTCTGGCTTTTATGGAAGCATTAACAATTTATGGATTGGTTGTCGCTTTAGCGCTGTTATTTGCGAATCCTTTTGTTTAATCTTGTCTTAAACACTTAAACAATCACAAATATATATATAGAAAATTTTGACTTATTTTTTTTTTTTCTGAATTTATTTTATTCAGGACTTATACTTGCTCCTTGCTTTTTGGAATTCTATCAATAATTCACTCCTAAATTTACAATGTGGGACACTAATCCCTGCCCGGGAAGGAAAGATTTAAGGATGAGTAATTAGCATACCGATCCGCTTTCTTCCTTCCCGTTCTTAGAAATTGAAACTTTTTTAAGGAGTCTTACAACAAACGAAATATTCCGAAATTGATATGAAACTTGAAATTTGATAGCTAATTCTAAAATTAGAATAAGTATTATTTTCATTAGGATTAGGAATTTTGAATTGAAAAAATCCATTTCGAAATAAACTTTATTTATTTTTTTTTTTTTCTATATATCGATTTAGAAAGAGAGAGGGAAATTCAAATACAAATAACAAATAAATAGAATAAGAAATAAAAGATAATAAATAGAAAATCGATATTGATTTCAAAATCAATTCTATAGATACTATAGATATAAGAAATCCATATTAAATCGAATAAATATAAGAATATATAGAAGAAGTGATACAAAAAAAGAAACTCTATTCTTGTTTTTTTTATCTATCTGTAAAAGAAAGGAGATTGTATGAAAAATCTAACCGATTCTTTTCTTTCCTTGGGCCAATGGCCTCTGGCCGGGAGTTTCGGGTTTAATACCGATATTTTAGCAACAAATCCAATAAATCTAAGTGTAGTATTTGGTGTATTGATCTTTTTTGGAAAGGGAGTGTGTGCGAGTTGTTTATTTCAAGAATAGGCTGGACCGGGCCAGCTGCACTTTTTTTTTTTTTTCATTATTTTCATTTTAACTAGTAAAAAAGAAAATTAAAGTAAAAGGTGCATGATCTCGCGAATTACTTATGAATTTTGAAATTAATTGAATTTTATCGATTCATAAAAAATGATATTTAAGATATTTAAGAAACGTAGCATTTCGTAATTCATTGGTAAATCCGCTTTGATTCTCAATCAACCAATAATGCGGGATTAATTATATGGTTAAAGCGAAACCTTTGAAGTCCAAACATAGCATGGTATTCTTTCTACTCCTATCGTCAGTTGAAATTTCAAATGAAGGATTAGTTGAAATTTTTTGTTCGATATAGAACGCTCATGTCGAGAAAATGATTTGAAATCTTTATTGTATTGCAAAAAGGTCACACGATTTTTTTCTATATTATCTTATCAAATGCCAAATCGATAACCTATGTAATATATAATGTATGTAGAAAGTGAAACGAATTCTTTGGATTTCAATAAAAATAAAATAAAAAAAAAAGCAACTTTGCTGACAATTTCATATTTTTTTTTTTATTTGGTCAGAAGAGTCCTCCAAATTTTATTATGATCTTG